AATGAAGTGCCTGATAAAAGGATTATCTTGATAGGATAAATTATGTATATTTTAATATACCTTTATTAACCCCCACCCCCGATCCCCTATTAAATAAGCATTATTTTAAATAAAATTATGCACTACATTTAATAGAATTAAACTATCTCCTTAGGCATCAAAAGCCTATATACCTCATATACTAAAATGTATAATACATATCAATTAAAAAGAAAAAGGTAAGCTAAATAAGCTATTGGGTTCATACCCCACTTATAAAGGTCCACCCCTTTTCTTTTTAATTTTTAACAATCTAACAAACTTTCTATTCCTCTCTACTTTAATTTTAGGAAGAATTATTTCAATTTCATCTAATTCTTGATTAGGAGCCTGAATAGGGTTAGAAATTAATCTTCTATCATTCATTCCTCTTCTTACTAATTTAAAAACCTCAACTTCCACAGAATCGTCATTAAAATACTTTATCGTTCAAGCTCTAGCTTCAACAACTCTTTTATTCGTAGTCCTTTTATTATCATTTCATCAAAATTTCTCATTAGAATATAATATTTATTTAAACCTCATGTTAAACTCTGCTCTCCTAATAAAAATAGGAGCCGCCCCTTTTCATACATGATTCCCTGAAGTAATAGAAGGACTTTCTTGAGTAATAAGATTCATTTTAATAACTTGACAAAAAATTGCACCAATACTCCTAATTTCTTATTGCATATCGTATAATTTCATTTTCTTCATTATTGTCACTTGCATCTTTGTAGGTTCAATTGGAGGTTTTAACCAAACCAATCTCCGAAGACTAATAGCTTACTCATCTATTAATCATCTAGGATGAATATTAAGAAGATTAACTATTTCCCTAATTTATTGATTTATCTACTTTTTATTTTATTCAGTTTTATCTTTATCAATTATCTCCATATTTTATCAGCTAAATATCTTCTACTTCAACCAAATTTTTTCCTCATTAAATAATTTACCAATTATTAAATTTTCATTATTCTGTAATTTCTTATCATTAGGTGGCTTACCTCCCTTTACTGGATTTTTACCTAAATGAATTATTATTCAAAGCTTAGCAACAACAAATCCAAGATTAGTCTCAATAATAGTTATCTTAACACTTATTACCTTATTTTTTTACATCCGACTAACATACTCAGCTTTCATAATTAATTCATTTCAAATTTCATGAAATAAACTGTATAAATCAAACTTAACAAATTTATCAACTTTATTAAACTTTTTTTCACTATTTGGTTTAACTATAATTACCTTCTTTTATGTAATTATATAATTCTAAGTTCCGGAATTTATTTTATTCACCTTTAAATTTGCAATTTAAAATCATTATTGAATACAGAACTTAAAACCTCGAGGTTTTAAGTTAATTAAACTAATAGCCTTCAAAGCTATAAATATAGAAAGTATCTTTAAACCTTACATGGTAAAAGAGAAAATTTTTCCCATAAATAAATTTACAGTTTACCGCCTATTATCAGCCATTTTACCAAACGCAAAAATGATTATTTTCAACTAACCACAAAGATATTGGAACTTTATACTTTCTATTTGGTATTTGAGCAGGTCTCGTAGGAACAAGTTTAAGTTTACTAATTCGAGCCGAATTAGGCCAACCAGGTTCTTTAATTGGCGATGACCAAATCTATAATGTAATTGTTACAGCTCACGCTTTTGTTATAATTTTTTTCATGGTTATACCAATCGTAATTGGAGGATTTGGGAACTGATTGGTTCCACTTATGCTTGCAGCCCCCGATATAGCTTTCCCACGAATAAACAACATAAGATTCTGATTATTACCTCCTTCCTTAACTCTACTTCTGGCATCTTCTATTGTAGAAAGAGGGGCTGGAACAGGATGAACTGTGTACCCTCCTCTTTCAGCAGGAATCGCCCATGCGGGAGCTTCAGTAGATCTTGCAATTTTCAGTCTACACCTAGCTGGAGTCTCCTCCATTCTTGGTGCAGTAAATTTCATCACCACAGTGATTAATATACGATTATCTTACATAACACTTGATCGAATACCTTTATTTGTATGATCAGTTGTTATTACAGCAATTCTCCTTTTATTATCCCTTCCAGTGTTAGCAGGTGCAATTACTATGTTACTAACAGATCGAAATCTTAACACCTCATTCTTTGACCCAGCGGGTGGAGGTGATCCAATTCTATACCAACATTTATTTTGATTTTTTGGTCACCCAGAAGTTTATATTCTAATTCTCCCAGGTTTTGGTATAATTAGTCATATTATTGCTCAAGAAAGCGGAAAAAAGGAAACATTTGGGGCTTTAGGAATAATTTATGCTATATTAGCCATTGGACTATTAGGATTTGTTGTGTGAGCTCATCACATATTTACTGTAGGTATAGACGTAGATACACGAGCATACTTTACTTCTGCAACAATAATTATTGCGGTACCAACAGGTATCAAGGTATTCAGATGATTAGCAACCCTTCATGGTTCACAATTTTCTTACTCTCCCGCCCTCCTATGAGCATTAGGATTCGTTTTCCTATTCACTGTGGGAGGTTTAACTGGAGTGGTATTAGCCAACTCATCAATTGATATCATCCTTCATGATACATATTACGTTGTTGCACATTTTCATTACGTTCTTTCTATAGGAGCAGTATTTGCCATTATAGGAGGATTTGTACACTGATACTCTTTGTTTTCAGGATTAACTATAAATAATTTATGATTAAAAATTCAATTCACAGTAATATTTATTGGAGTTAATTTAACATTTTTCCCACAACATTTCCTGGGACTTAGAGGAATACCTCGCCGATACTCAGATTATCCGGACGCTTACACATCATGAAATATTATTTCCTCAATTGGTTCTCTAATCTCTTTTATTGGAGTACTGTTTTTCTTCTTTATTCTATGAGAAAGTATATTTTCTAAGCGAATAATCCTATTTTCAGCTCAGCTACCTTCATCAATCGAATGATTACAAAAATACCCTCCTGCTGAACATAGATATTCTGAACTTCCTATTTTAACTAAGTTCTAATATGGCAGAATAGTGCAATAATTTTAAGCATTATATATAAAGGATTTCCTTTTGTTAGAAAATGGCAACATGATCAAATCTCTCACTCCAAAATGGAGCATCACCTTTAATAGAACAATTAATTTTTTTTCATGATCACACCCTTCTAATCTTAACAATAATTACTATTCTTGTAGGATATCTTCTATCAACTTTATTTTTTAATAAACTTATTAATCGATTTCTTCTTGAAGGCCAAACCATCGAAGTAATTTGAACAATCCTTCCAGCAATTACATTAATTTTTATTGCTCTCCCATCTCTTCGACTCTTATACCTTCTTGATGAGGTTGATAACCCTTCAATTACATTAAAAGCAATTGGACACCAATGATATTGAAGTTATGAATACTCCGACTTTCTATCAATTGAATTCGACTCATATATAATTCCAACTAATGAACTTCCAGAAAATGGATTCCGTCTCCTAGATGTTGATAACCGAACAATATTACCTATAAGAACACAAGTTCGTGTTTTAGTAACAGCAGCAGACGTACTACACTCGTGAACAGTTCCAGCCTTAGGTGTTAAAATTGATGCAACACCAGGACGTTTAAATCAAACAAATTTTTTTATTAATCGACCAGGATTATTCTTTGGTCAATGTTCTGAAATTTGTGGAGCTAATCACAGTTTTATACCAATTGTTATTGAAAGTATTCCTATGAAACTTTTTATCAACTGAATTAAAATAAATTCATCATTAGATGGCTGAAAGCAAGCAATGGTCTCTTAAACCACTTTATAGTAGATTAGCAATTACTTCTAATGGAAAAAAGTTAGTTAAGTAATAACATTAATATGTCAAGTTAAAATCATTAGAATATCTAATACTTTTTGATTCCTCAAATAAGACCTCTCAGATGATGAATATTATTCATTTACTTTATTATTCTTTTACTTATATTTTCTGTAATAAATTATTATATTTTCTTTTACCCACCCCAAAAATCTGAAACATCAAGAATTAAAATCAAATCAATAAACTGAAAATGATAACAAATTTATTCTCAATATTTGACCCATCAACTAATATTTTTAGATTATCATTGAACTGATTAAGAACAATAATTGGATTACTTTTAATTCCAAGAACATTTTGATTAATCCCTTCACGATTTAGATTATTATGATTCAATATTCTTAATACACTTCATAAAGAATTTAAAACTTTAATTGGCTCTCCTACATCTTATGGAAGAACATTTATTTTTGTTTCCCTATTTTCATTTATTATATTTAACAATTTTATAGGACTATTCCCTTACATCTTTACTAGCACAAGCCACCTAGCCATAACTTTAGCATTAGCTCTACCTCTATGATTCAGTTTTATTTTGTACGGATGAATTAATCATACCACTCATATATTCGCTCACCTAGTCCCCCAAGGTACTCCCCCGATTCTTATACCCTTCATAGTTTGTATCGAAACTATTAGAAACATCATCCGACCAGGAACCCTTGCAGTACGATTAGCAGCAAACATAATTGCAGGACACCTATTATTAACACTATTAGGAAGAACAGGGCCCTCAATAAACATAATTATAATTAACCTACTATTAATTACACAATTCACTCTCCTAACTCTCGAATCAGCAGTAGCAATTATTCAATCATATGTATTTGCAGTATTAAGAACATTATATTCTAGAGAAGTAGTTTAATGTCAACACATAGTAATCACCCTTACCACCTAGTGGATTATAGCCCCTGACCCTTAACAGGAGCTCTAGCTGCCTTAATAACTACCGCGGGTATAATTAAATGATTCCATCAATATGATATATCACTTTTAATAATTGGAAACTTAATTATAATCTTAACCATAATCCAATGATGACGAGATGTAATCCGAGAAAGAACCCTTCAAGGATTACATACATCTAATGTAATTTCAGGACTACGTTGAGGAATAATTCTATTTATTATTTCAGAAGTATTCTTCTTCATTAGATTTTTTTGAGCATTCTTTCATAGAAGACTCTCACCAACAGTTGAGCTAGGCTTAACATGACCACCTGCTGGAATTATTCCCTTTAATCCACTCGAAGTTCCTCTTCTAAATACAGTTATTCTTTTATCATCAGGTGTTACAATCACATGAGCTCATCACAGTCTAATAAATGGAAATTATACACAAACAGCCCAAGGATTATTTTTTACTGTCCTTCTAGGAATCTACTTCACGGCTCTTCAAGCTTATGAATATATTGAAGCACCATTCACAATTGCAGACTCAGTTTATGGTTCAACATTCTTTGTTGCAACAGGATTTCATGGTCTCCACGTTCTTATTGGAACAACATTCTTAATAGTCTGTTTAATTCGGCATATCAATTTTCATTTCTCTTCTAATCATCACTTTGGATTTGAAGCAGCAGCCTGATACTGACATTTTGTTGATGTAGTATGATTATTTTTATATATCTCTATCTACTGATGAGGAGGATAAATTTATATAGTATATAAGTATATTTGACTTCCAATCAAAAGGACTAAATTATTTTAGTATAAATAATACTAATAATTCTTTCAACCGCTACAATTATTATTTTTATCAGAATTATTGTTATATTAATTGCATCACTATTATCAAAAAAATCATTTTATGATCGAGAAAAAAATTCACCCTTTGAATGTGGATTCGACCCAAAATGCTCCGCACGAATCCCATTCTCCTTACATTTTTTCTTAATTGCTATTATCTTTTTAATCTTCGATGTAGAAATTGCCCTCCTCCTACCAGTTATTATCATCATAAAATATTCAAGTATACTAATTTGATTATCAACAACAGCATTCTTTTTATTTATTCTTCTTGTTGGGCTTTATCATGAATGAAATCAGGGAGCCCTTGAATGAACCAATTGGGATAATAGTTAATTATAACATTTGAATTGCACTCAAAAGGTATTGAATCTTCAATTTATCTCAAAGTTTGAAGCGAACCGCAATTAGTTTCGACCTAATCCCTTGGTGACATTATCACCCAAACTTAATTTAATTGAAGCCAAAGAGAGGCCTATCACTGTTAATGATATCATTGAACCTTAATGTTCCAATTAAAGAAATATGGTGATCAAGAAAAAGCTGCTAACTTTTTTCTTTAGTGGTTAAAATCCATTAATATTTCTACTCATTTATGTAGTTTAAATATAAAACATTACATTTTCATTGTAAAAATAAAAACCTATTTTTCATAAATATTTAAAAGTACTAATACTACCTTAACATCTTCAGTGTCACGCTCTTCTTAAGCTATTTAAATAAAATAATATTAAAACAAATAATAAACCAATCCAAAGGATAAATATAACTAAAAATACCTTAAAATTACTATATTGAAGAAAACTATTAATTTTAGAAAATCTTAATAAAAATGAATAAATAGATTGAGCACCAAAATATTCATTCCAACCCTGATCAACACTTTTAATAACTCCATAACCCAATTTTAATGAATTATAATTTAAATATGAAGTAGAAATAGTAGGTATATATCACATATTACCTAAAAAATTAGTCATTTTATAATTTAATAAGACTTTATTATCTCAACTAATTTTAAACTGAAAAATTTCATATCCTAATAAACCTCCTAATAATCTAACAATCAAAGCTATCAACTTCATTAAAGGAGGTAAACAAATCATCTCAGGTGTAGGAATAATTAATCAACTCAACATTCTACCTCCTATAATTGCCAAAAAAAGTAAACCTATTATACCCTTCAGTATAATTCAATAACAATCTCTAATAGAAGTTAATCCCCCAAAATTAAATACCCCTGTTAACGAATAATACGTTAAACGCATTGAATAACAAACAGTTAATCCCGTGGATAAAAAATATAAAAAATAAATTAACAAATTTACATGTCTTAAAGAAATAATTTCCAAAATTAAATCTTTTGAATAAAACCCAGCTAAAAACGGCATACCACATAATGCCAAATTTGCAATATTAAAACATGTACAGGTTAAAGGTATTATCCCAACTAACCCCCCTATGAAACGAATATCCTGAGTATTTTTTATGTTATGAATAATTGACCCCGCACATATAAACAATAAAGCTTTAAATAAAGCATGAGTTAAAAGGTGAAAAAATGCCAAATCAAAATAACCTATAGATAAAATTCTTATTATTAACCCTAATTGTCTTAATGTTGACAAAGCAATAATCTTCTTCAAATCATACTCATAATTTGCGCCTAACCCAGCCATAAATATTGTTAATACAGAAAATAAAAGCAAAAACTTTCTTAAATAAGTATTTACAAAAAGTAAATTAAAACGAATCAACAAATATACACCAGCAGTTACCAATGTTGAAGAATGAACCAAAGCAGAAACAGGCGTAGGAGCAGCCATCGCAGCAGGTAATCATGAAGAAAAAGGAATCTGCGCACTTTTTGTTATAGCAGCCAAAACTACTAATCAAGCAATAATAGTTATCTGATAATCCCCCTTTATACACTCCAAATAATAAATATAATTTCAACTTCCATAATTCAATATTCAAGCAATAGAAAGTAATAAAGCAACATCACCAACACGATTTGTCAAAGCAGTAATTATTCCAGCATTATAAGACTTTACATTCTGATAATAAATTACTAAACAATAAGAAACAAGCCCTAACCCATCCCAACCTAATAAAATTCTAATTAAATTAGGTGAAATAATTAAGAACACCATCGACAAAACAAATATAAGAACAAGAATAATAAACCGATTTAGATTCTCGTCACCACGTATATAATCATCTCTATAATAAATAACTATTGAAGAAATAAATAAAACAAAACTCATAAAAGTTAATGATATTCAATCTAACAAAACAGTTATTACAACTGAAGAAGAATTTAAACTTAACACTTCCCACTCAATAAACACAACTAAGTCATTAATAATAAAGTATAAACCAACAATAAATAAACTAACAGAAAAACTTAATAAAAAATAAAAAGAAATAACACAAATAGATAAAAAATTGATTATTTAAAATGAAATAATTCATATCTTTGACACCACAAATCAAAATTTTTATTAAACTATTTAAATTATAATCAAAGTATACAATATTCACCCTTTAAAATTAATAAATTTAAAGGAAGTCAGTGCAAAGACAACAAAATAAACTCACGCAATCTACCGTTGAAGCATCTATACAACCCTGAATACATTTCACCATGTTGACTATAAGAATATAAATATAAAGAATAAGCAGCTCCAAAAAATGAGAGCAGAGCAATAAAAAATATAGAACCCCAAGATCACCCAACAATTCTATTTAATAAACTAATTTCACCTAATAAATTTAAAGATGGCGGAGCCGCTATATTTGAAGATCTCAACAAAAATCACCACAAACATATTCTAGGTATAAAATTTATTATACCTTTATTAATTAATAAACTACGACTACCTGTACGCTCATAACTAATATTAGCTAAACAAAATAAACCCGAAGAACACAACCCATGACCAATTATTAAAGCATAAGAACCTCTGTATCCTCAGTAAGTAATAGTTATAATTCCCGCAATGACCAATCTCATATGAGAAACAGAAGAATACGCAATTAAAGACTTTAAATCAACTTGACGTATACAAATTAAACTAACTAAAAATCCCCCTAACAAAGAAATCACCATTCAAATAATATTTAAGTGTCCTCCTAAAGAAACAACCAACTTTATAACACGAATTATTCCGTATCCCCCCAACTTCAACAAGATACCCGCTAAAATCATTGAACCAGAAATAGGAGCCTCCACATGAGCTTTAGGTAACCATAAATGAACCAAAAATATTGGCATTTTTACCAAAAAAGCAAACAAAATAACAAAATAAAATAAAAAATTTAATATAAAATCTTCACAAAACATAAAATACATCAATCTCCCGTTCACATTATACAAATAAAAAATACCAGCCAACATAGGCAAAGAAGCAAATAATGTATAAAACAATAAGTAAATACCAGCCTGGAGACGCTCAGGCTGGTATCCCCAACCAACAATTAAAAATAAAGTAGGAATCAATCTAGATTCAAAAAATAAATAAAAATAAAATAAATTTAATGAAGAGAAAGTAAAATATAATATAATTAACAAAACAAAAATATTAAATATAAAAAAATTACAATCATAATTAAATCGATAAATTCTTTCTCTAGCAGTTAACATTAAGGTACAAATTCAAATAGTCAACAAAATTAAACCAAATGAAATTAAATCAACACCCATAAAATATCTTAAATTACAGAACAATCTTGTTGGCTGAATATACATTATATAAATAAATCTAATCAAAAATAATAAGGACTGAACCAATCAATAAGTATTACTTATAAAAGCTAGAGGGATTAAAAATATGATACAAAAAATTACTCTTAACATTACTATAAAATTCTGAAAGACCGAAAATAATCATTCCCGTGAGTCCGAACTATACTAACTAAAATAGACAACCCCAAAGCCCCCTCACAAACTCTAAAAGTTAAAAAAATCATTGAAAAAAAAAATTCAAACCCAAAATACATTAAATAAATAATCAACAAAAAAAATAATCTCAAAACCATGAACTCTAAACTGAGGAGTATTCTTAATAAATGTTTACGTTTTAAAACATAAGATAAACAACCAGAAATAAATATCACAACAACAACAAAAAGACTTAGTTCAATCATTAGTAGTTTTAATAGTTTAAAGAAAACATTGGTCTTGTATACCAAAATTAAGAATCAATCTTTTAAAACTTCAGAGAAAAGAAAATTATCCTATCTATAATCCCCAAAATTATTATTTTTATTAAACTATTCTCTGCATTAGATTTATCTTAACCACTATAAATATAATTATTTCAATCAATTTTATTCAAATTAAACACCCACTAGCCATAGGATTAATACTTCTAATCCAAACCGTAATCGTTAGATTATTATGTGGACTGTTTACACACTCCTACTGATTTGCTTACATCCTATTCTTAATTATACTAGGAGGTATGCTAGTTTTGTTTATTTATGTAACAAGCCTAGCATCAAATGAATTATTTTCATTTTCAGTAAAAAGATTCATAATCTCAATCTTAATATTTATCCTAGTATTTATTATTTTTATAATCACAGATTCATCTTTCATTATCTTAAATAACCTTGAAATAATTAAATTTTCCCCCGAAAATAACTTATTTACAGAAAATGAACTAGATTTAATTAAACTTTATAATAATCCTACAATAAACATCACAATTATAATAATTAATTACCTTCTACTAACACTTATTGCCGTAGTCAAAATTACTAATATCAACTACGGACCTTTACGACAAAGTTACTAATGAATAAACCTATACGAGTTTCTCACCCCCTATTTAAAATTGCTAACAACGCCTTAGTTGACCTCCCGGCACCATCTAACATCTCCGCATGATGAAATTTTGGATCACTATTAGGACTATGTTTGATTATTCAAATTGTCACAGGACTATTCCTCGCAATACACTATACCGCCGATATTAACTTAGCATTCAACAGAGTAACACACATTATTCGAGATGTAAATTATGGATGATTAATCCGGACACTTCACGCCAACGGAGCTTCATTCTTTTTCATCTGCATTTACTTACACATTGGGCGAGGACTATACTATGGATCTTATATATTTATACACACATGAAGCGTGGGAGTAATTATTTTATTCTTAGTTATAGCTACAGCATTTATAGGATACGTTCTTCCGTGGGGACAAATATCATTCTGAGGAGCAACTGTTATTACAAATTTACTATCAGCAATCCCCTACTTAGGAACAACTCTAGTCCAATGATTATGAGGAGGCTTCGCAGTAGATAACGCAACACTAACCCGATTCTTCACCTTCCATTTCCTTCTACCTTTCATTGTTGCCGCAGCAACAATAATTCACCTATTATTCCTTCATCAAACAGGATCAAACAACCCTTTAGGAATCAACAGTGATGTTGATAAAATTCCTTTTCACCCATACTTCTCATTCAAGGACATCATCGGATTTATCACAATAACATTCATCTTATTAATAATTACACTTTATACACCATACGGACTTGGAGATCCAGATAACTTTATTCCCGCTAACCCCCTGGTCACCCCTGTCCACATTCAACCAGAATGATATTTTTTATTTGCTTACGCAATTTTACGATCCATCCCAAATAAATTAGGAGGAGTTGTTGCATTAGTAATATCAATCGCGATTCTATTTATTATACCATTTTACTTCATAAGCAATTTCCGAGGACTTCAATTCTACCCTATTAACCAAACATTATTTTGATGCATAGTAGTAATTGTTATATTACTGACATGAATTGGAGCTCGACCAGTTGAAGACCCTTATATCCTAGTAGGTCAAATTCTTACAATTTTATACTTCACTTATTATCTAATTAACCCTTTAATTCACTCAACTTGAGATAAAATAATTTACTAAATTAATGAGCTTGAATAAGCATATGCTTTGAAAGCATAAGATGATAGTAAAAGCTATTATTAATTTTACTAATTTTATTTAACTAAATAAATAAACTAAAAAAAAACAACTTTAACCCTAAATAAAAAAACAAAAAATTCAACGCCACAGGCAAATATCTCCTTCAAGCTAAATACATCAACTTATCATAACGATATCGTGGTAAAGTTCCACGAACCCAAATAAACAAAAAAGAAATAAAAACCAATTTTAAAAAAAAAATAAATCTAAAAACACCAGATCCTAAAAATATAACCGAATACAACATTCTTATAAACAAAATTCTTGAATACTCTGCCAAAAAAATTAAAGCAAACCCACCTCTTCTGTATTCAACATTAAAACCAGACACCAACTCAGATTCACCTTCAGCAAAATCAAAAGGAGTACGATTAGTCTCAGCCAACATTGAAGTAATCCAAGCCAAGGAAATAGGAAAAAATAAATAAATAAATCAAATATTAACTTGATATAACTCAAAATCAAGTAAATTATATCTACCAACCAAAAAAATTAAAGACAACATCAATAAAGCCATTCTCACCTCATAAGAAATAGTTTGTGCAACAGCACGTAACCCTCCCAACAAAGCATAATTTGAATTAGATGATCAACCAGCAATTATTACAGTATAAACACCCATTCTAGTACAACACAAAAAAAATAACAACCCCAAATTAAAATTATATAAATTAGTTAAATAAGGAAAAATTATTCAAATTAATAAAGACAAAAACAATCTAATAATAGGAGAAAAATAGTATCTTAAATAATTTGATATAATAGGATAAGTCTGCTCCTTAGTAAATAACTTAATTGCATCACAAAAAGGCTGAGGAATTCCACAAAATCCAACCTTATTAGGGCCCTTACGAATTTGAATATACCCTAAAACTTTCCGTTCCATTAAAGTCAAAAAAGCCACACCAACTAACACCATAATAATTAAAATTAATCTACTAACCAAAACAATAATTAAATCCCTTATATAAAATATTATTACCTGTAAATATAAAAATTACATTCTTGAATTCTAAATTCAACGCACTACTCTGCCAAAGTAATAATTTTATTCAAAATAAAAAAAATATTTCCCGTAACTGGTCCTTTCGTACTAAGCAACGATAAATTATTAAGGATAGAAACCGACCTGGCTCACACCGGTCTGAACTCAAATCATGTAAAGATTTAAAGGTCGAACAGACCTATTATTTCAAGCTTCTGCACTCAAAAATTTCTTTAATTCAACATCGAGGTCGCAAACTTTATTATCGATATGAACTCTCCAACAAAATTACGCTGTTATCCCTAAGGTAACTTATTCTAACAATCAATAAGAATGGATCAAAAATTCACTAATCTATGTTTAAAATTCAAAAAAGTTATATTAATTTTCCTGTCACCCCAACAAAATAGAAGTCAAAATAAACAAATATATTTAACTAAAATTGTTTATATTAAAAACATATAAAGTTCTATAGGGTCTTCTTGTCCTCCAATTAAATTTTAGCCTTTTAACTAAAAAGCTAAATTCATAAATTGTAATAATGAGACAGCTTATACCTCGTTCAACCATTCATTCCAGTCTCCAATTAAAAGACAAATGATTATGCTACCTTTGCACAGTCAAAATACTGCGGCCCTTCAATATCATCAGTGGGCAGGCCAGACTTAATATTAAAATCAAAAAGACATGTTTTTGATAAACAGGCGGGCACAATATTGCTGAATTCCTTATTATTATCTAAATAAATCTTAAATTTTTAAACAAAATAATACTAATTTCATCATTATTACTAAATAAAATAATTGTTTATAATACTTTAATAAAAAAATTAAAAAAAAATAAATTTCATCCAAAAAAAAATTAATTATAACATTTTAATAAAGAATGGAAATTTCTAATCCTACCAATTATATTTAACAAAACAAATTTATAATACAAAATATTGAGCTTATCCCCAAAATTTTTTCTATTTTAATAAACCAAACTATAAAAATAACCTAATTTAACTAAAATAAATAAATTAAATTTAATTCTTAAAGAACTAGATATATTTAATAACGAATAACATTTCATTACCAAAATTATATTAAAAACATTTTTGCCACAATAAATTTCATATAATTTTAGCTCTATTAAATTCGAGAAACATATTTATTAATATAATATTATCAATAAACCCTGATACAAAAGGTACAAAAAAAAAATTCTACTTTCCAAATAAAATTATGTGCTACAATTTCCGTCACCGTACTAATTTACTATTACTAAAATTATTTAATCTAATAAATACATAAACAAATAATAATAAATATATTTTAATTAAACAACAATTAAACTAAAAAATATAGTAATTTAATATTAAATAATCAAACTAAACCGAATTGCACGGTAAACTTTTCAATGTAAACGAAATGCTTCACTAATCAAGCTCTAATTTGCATTCTAGATACACTTTCCAGTACACCTACTATGTTACGACTTATCTTTAATTAAAAAGAGCGACGGGCGATGTGTGCATGTCTTAGAGCTATAATCAATTAAATTATATAAATTAATTTACTATTAAATCCACCTTCAACAAAATTTTTCAACTTTATATCCGTTTAAATAAATTCATTGTAACCCATTTCCTCTAAATTATAAGCTGCACCTTGATCTGAAATAAATTTTTATTTAAATTTAAGAAAATTTTTTATCTTATGAAATATTCTGATAACGACGGTATACAAACTAAACAAAACATAGTAAAATTTATCGTGGATTATCGATTACGGAACAGGTTCCTCTAAATAGACTAAGACACCGCCAAATTTTTTAGGTTTCAAGACCATATCTATTACTACCCTGGTTAATCTTAACACTTTCAATAATAGGGTATCTAATCCTAGTTTCAAACAAAAATTTCGTAGCCTCATTTCAAAAAATAAAGTTTAATATAAAATTAAATTTCACCTGAAAAATTTAAAAATTAACTTTCTTAATCAAATTAACTACTAACCAAAAAATTTTATTTGCCCAATTTGTATAACCGCAGATGCTGGCACAAATTTCTCCTGAACTTATAACTTTCCCCAAATCTAAGCAAACTTAATATTCAATACAAAATACTGCGAATAAATACAAAAACTAACTCTTTTAAAATTAATCCAATTCACGCAAAAACTTACATGTAAAACAAAGTTCTAATAAAATACAAGCCAAAATCAAACTTTGTATAAATCCAGACAACTACAGGAGTGTAAATAAAATTTGTAATAGTTTGATAGTAAAATAAATAAAATAATGCAACTTCCCCCAGCACGAAACTGTGTTTTCTACCCCCAGAAAACTTATCTATTTAAGTGTAATTTTATAATAAGATGACAGAAAAATATAAAAATATTTATTATCAATGAAATAAATAAAATAACGCAAAATATAAAAAAAGAAAGAATAGTTTAGTAAATTTATATAATGAAAAATTTAAATTAGTTAAATTTAATAACGCATATGGCCATTTAAAATAAGATATGGTTCAATAACAAATAAATCTAATCAATATGTATTATAAATTTATTTCTCAATAAGAAAAAATAAATTTAAAAAATTACTTAAAAATCGATTTTTTTTATGATCAATTTTTTATAAGATATGGTTCAACAAAATAATTCTCTCTTTTTTTTCACTCAATTTCAAAAAAAGAGAGAATTATTCTATATGAAATTAAATTATTTTCCGAGCTATATTTTTGCAATAAAAATTGCCTAATAAATGTTTAATAATTACGTTACATATGTATAAATATTTATTATTATATAAATAATTTAACT